CAATAGTGTCCCTACCCATGATAAACTAAAATTTGGGTTGCCTCCCATTTTTGATATAATCAACATGCTATTTTTTATTTATTTTTTAATTTTTATATTTTTGTTATTAAATAAAGGGATATGCGTCCGATACAACCTAATCCACTAATTACTCTATTTCATCCAAATACTATGTATAATATAACTATGTTATGTATGATCTCATCTTATAATACCTCAGGTGCTAATGAAACTATTTTAGTGAAATTTAACTGTCTCAATTCTCGGGCAATCGCACCAAAAACTCGAGTTCCTTTTGGATTTCCTTCTTGATCAATCACAACTGCAGCATTATCATCATATCGTATTATCATACCGTTGTCACGTTTAAGTTCTTTACAAGTACGTACAATTACAGCTCTGATCACCTCTGATCTTTCTAGAGGTGTGTTTGGTAATGCTTCCTTGATCACAGCAACAATAATGTCACCGATATGAGCATATCGGCGATTACTAGCTCCTATGATTCTAATACACATTAATTCTCGGGCCCCGCTGTTATCCGCTACATTCAAATGGCTTTGAGGTTGAATCATATCATTTTTGAATCTGTTCTTTCAATGTTAATCCAAAGGGCGAAGTAAAAAAAAAAGAAATATTGTTTGTCAAAAAGAAACCTGCAATTTTTTTTTATCCCCAAGACTTCTTTTCTTTGGTTCTACGTTCCTATCCCGAAATAATAAATTGAGTTCGTATAGGCATTTTGGACGCCGCTATTGAAATAGCCTTTCTGGCTATATTTTCTGCTACTCCGCCCATTTCATAAAGTATTCGACCTGGTTTAACGACAGCTACCCAATATTCGGGAGATCCTTTACCCGAACCCATACGTGTTTCCGTAGGTCTTACCGTAACTGGTTTGTCTGGAAATATACGTACCCATATTTTTCCACCACGGCGCACATTTCTTGTCATTGCTCGTCGCCCTGCTTCTATTTGTCTAGATGTGATCCAAGCGGGTTCAAGTGCCTGAAGAGCATATTTACCGAAACAAATACGATTACCTCGATAAGATATTCCTTTCATTCTTCCTCTATGTTGTTTTCGAAATCTGGTTCTTTTAGGGTTATAGTTGATGGTTCTTTCTCAATTCCATCTCTACTACAGAACCGGACATGAGAGTTTCTTCTCATCCGGCTCATCGCGAATGAAACGATTCGAATTTGAGAATTTTATGAAAATATACTGAATCATGGATTCTTTGAGATTTCATCTAATCTATTAGAAATTTCTATATCTTGTTTGGATATATACTTAAACATGTATTTTTTTTTTTCTAGATAATTATTTCTATTTCTAGATAGTGAGATAATGTGGTTTTTTTCTAACGAATCTTTATTTTGTTTTGCCTTTGATCATATTATCATATTGGATCGAACAAGATTGAGTAATCTAATAAAAACCTTCGCGGGCGAATATTTACTCTTTCAATATCTATTTTAGTTGTAGGGTTAGCTCATGAATTCTCGGAATAAATGAATTGGTCCCTGGTTCGTTCCGCCATCCTACCTAATGAATTATTAGGATTCATTTTTCAATAGAATCTTACGTATTCATAGGTTCCATCGTTCCCGTCGCTTCGCAATTAATGGTTAGGTTTGAATTCTACAATGGAGCCCCTCATGAAATTTGTTCTTGAGTCAATCTTTTTAGTCTTTATTGGCTCGAGGCTCTTGATTTTTTTCTATGAATAGATTCATATACTTATGGATGAATCAGTATTGATGCTTTATTACACTGCCTTTTATGAGATGACTCATAAACCTTACATATATTGGAATCCTATATCATTGATATTCTTTTTCTTTCTTTCTCTCAACCTTCCCTTTATCTGCATACTTTTTTTATATCATAATCAGATTGATTTTTTTTTGTTTATGTAAGAAAGATTTCAGTTGCTACAATGATATGACCAATATATCATATCTTGACTGCTTTTTTGTATCCAGATAATGTGAAACGATGAGTTGGTTATTAGTTATATAGTTATTAGTTCACAGTAGGGGTCTGTCCATTTTTTTGGAATTCTATCCTATAAAAAAAAACCAACGAGTCGCACACTAAGCATAGCAATTATATGAAATCATCAATCAAATTTTTATTCAAACCTATAGAATTGCTTATTTTTTTTATTTAAGAGAAAAAGCATGAAAAGAAAAAGTTTTTTTTGATTCTATTTTTTTTTTATCAATGGATATAGTGTAAAGAGTAAAGCCAGGGAAAGTATTCTTATTCCCAAAATATCCAAATTTTGATGCCTAATACTCCATAGACCGTTCGGACTCCATAGGAACAATAATCAATTTTAGCTCGAATGGTTTGTAGAGGAACCCTACCTTCTCTCATCCATTCGACACGTGCAATTTCTTTTCCGTCGAGGCGACCTGCAATTTGTACTTGAATTCCTTTTGTATCTGCCTGTTCGGTTAATTCAATAGCCTTTTTTATTGCTTTGCGAAAT